CCGGGTGTCGCCTAATCACCAAAAGAATCGACATACCTTCTTCTGTTTTGCTGATATAATTTGGAAAATTTTTTCCAGCGGAAGCAAACGGAGGAAACTGATATGATAAATCGCGATAGTCCTTCCATTAGCAATGGAGTGTCTACGGGCCGGGTTTTGAATTAGATTGGATAGCAGGACGGAAATAGAATTCCTTTTTTAGTTACGGAAAGGCCAGAAGATACTTTAGTATACATATTCATCAAAGTCTTTGAGTACTCCGGCATTCAATCAATATAAAAATAAATTCGATTGAATGGGTAATTGGCTTTTACTTAGATTTTCGTTAACCTCTAGTCAAGAACAGAACATAATAGGACGCCCTCCGATCGTTTTCATAGAGACAATTAAGGAGACGGTAAGGATTAGATCAAAACGGGAAAGAAATAGGGTATGGGCTAGGTAGTGATCTACTTTTCTTCTATAAGTTTTTACTTAACTTAATGAAGGGCAACAAAAGAAAGAATAGATTTTTTTTTCTACATATTAGTATCATTTCTTTGATACTTCCAAGGGGGTCTTCACATATTTTGCTTGTGCTTAACCTTTTCTGATTATACTAGAAATCTTATAAGACCCTCTTATCTTAGAAGTTATAATTGGATTTATTGGATTGCTTCATCAACGATGTTAGATCAGAATTACTTTTTGACTCTGCGTCAGTGATTCCACTATTATTTATTAGTGAACAATAATTCAATAATTCCTTCATAGAGATAGGGGACATAATTCACATGGATATAGTAAATCTCGCTTGGGCTGCTTTAATGGTAGTCTTTACATTTTCCCTTTCACTCGTAGTATGGGGAAGAAGTGGACTCTAGAAATACTACTAATTGAGTTTAGTAATTAAACTGTATCTATTTTTTTTTATCTTTCCGTTCGGAAAAGCCTTTTTTTAATTGAAATTTCACTATTTGAACACTATTTCAATTTAAAATTTAATTTTTAAATTGAAATAGAAAATATCTGCATTTCAAAATTTTATTGGGTTTTAGTGTTGTAGTTTATGAATAATATATATGAAGAATACTCTTTCAATCAAACAAATATTTAAATTATTTCGGTGTTCGTATTTCGAAAGTAAAAAGAATACAAAGTAAAAGAAATACAAATGGTAGTAAATTTCTTCCAACTGAATTCTTGATCAATTTTCTATTTCGATGAACCGACTCTTACCAAAATTAGATATGGACCGTGAGGAAGAGCCGAACTTTTTTATTTTACTTTTTTATTATTCAAAGAGAAAGTAGTTCTGTTATTACATTACGTAGATACACATTTTCTATCGGAAACAACACAAACACAGACATAGTAGTTGTCTAACGCGATACTACACAGACTTAAATATTGTCTTGGGCGAGTCACATATTGCGCACTTCCTGTTTGTTTTAATATTTGGGAAATTTTATTTATGTTGTGTTTGTTTTATTGAACTCACTGTTCAAACGTTAAAAATTGACGAGGTTTACTAAACCTTTCCCCCTTTTTTTTCTAAATCCGAAGAAGTTTCCATGGATCATCTGTCAACTGGTCAACTGATCGATCAATGACTTCTTCGTCGGAATGCTAAAAAAAAGATTAGTTTATTTTCGTTTATTATACCCATCGAAGAAGCTTTTGATTTTTTTGATCGGGATTCATATTGAAAATAATCAGCAATCCGGGAATTAGAATTGTACGAGTCGCTTTTCGATCATTTCTAATTGATTGAAATCAACACAAATTAAATACAAGACAGATGTATAAAGCAAAGAAATATAATTTTTTTGGGGGGGGGCACTCTATACATTATATATAATATGTAATTGATATCCATATATATACACCGATATATAGAAATATGACGATACTGTCGTAGATTGATCTCTATTAAATTAACTTGCATTACAATACACCTTTCTACACTACAATACCAATTGTAGTTATAGTATGGATGTATGGTAGAAAGAAATATCTGAATCTTTCTACCATACTATCCTATCTCATAGAATACGGCTAATTCTAGTCTGCCCATTTCATTTAAGACGCGGAATTTGAATCCCTTTCTTCTCTTCAATTATTGATAAAAACGCAAAAAGGTGAATTCAAATTAATCACCTTGGCTGACTGTTTTTACGTATATTATAAGTAAAAAAGCGGTAGGAACTAGAATAAACAGTGCAGTAGCAATAAATGCGAGAATATTGACTTCCATAATCTCATTGTTTCATTTTTCTTTAATTCGCAATAACTCGGGAGTTAATCCCATAGAGATAATAAATCTTTCGCTTGTAAATTCAATGGGATGAATTACATCTCGATGATATCGAATCGGATCAATATCATGAATAACAATATCTGCACTATCAAATCAACTCATCGTCAAGAATTGAATAGTATAACATAGGAAGATCTTTTATCCATACCGAACTCAAAATTTTATTCCTGATCCAACCAAGACTTCCTTTATTTTTTTTTT